CCTAGAGCTCCTTGTAAGGCTTGTTGAAAAACTCGTTGTCGGACCTGATTAATCGCTCTTTGTTGTTCAAAATGAAGGATTTCATTTTTGTAATTTTCTAATCGTTCCAAAGTGTCACAAGTGGCATTAATCAAATTTTCTTTTTCTCGTTCTATCTCAGAGTATCCATTCATTCGATACTCATCTGCTTCTATTTCCACTTTCCGTAAGCGAGTCCTGGCTCTTTCGAGCTGCTCAATGGCCCCTCTACGTAATTCTTCCGAATTTCGAATAGTACTCAAGATCCTCTGTTTTCGATTATCTAATAAATCATTTAATGAAAGTAGATTATCTTACCATTAATTTCACAACTTCCATAATCTCTTCCCGAACCAAACATGAATCTTTCGATTCATTTGGCTCTCACGCTCAATTATTTATTTTATGTTATGGGCATTCCCATATCTTTTTTTTAATGTAATGAGCCTACCCTCTCTTTTCTGTTTATATTCAAAAACATCGAAACTGATATAAGACCAGAATATTAGAAGGACTCTTCCGACCAGACAAAAATCTATAATTGTCAGCAAAGTTCTTTCTTTATTTGTATTTGTTCTTTATTTAATTTAAATTTTAAATTTATTTCTATATTTTTTTTTATTTACTTTTTTTCTTCAAATCCAAAAATTCCTATTTTTTTTTTACGTAGGTCGTCGATTCGGCATTGGAAAAAAAATAGAAAATAGCAAGATGCCCATTTTTTTAATAAATGGTTCAAATCATTTTATCGATATGAGTGTTCTATATCAGATAAATTACCAACTATTCATTTTTAAACCATTTCGGTACGTTAGTACCGGTAGAAAGAGTACCATGTTTTGCCTGGACTTCAAACAGTTTAGCTTTAACCATGTTAATGGTCTCACATTATTGGTTGATAGAGAATCAAATTTACCAATAAGTCACGAAATGCTATGGTTCTTACATATGATTTCTTAATCAGAAATAATTCGTTGAGATCGTGCACTTTTTTTCCTATTTATCCTATAAAATGAATAAAATACCATAAATAAAGTGCAGTCGGATGGATCCAACCTATTCTTGAAATACACAACTCGCACACACTCCCTTTCCAAAAAAAATTAATACACCAAGCACTACACTTAGATTTATTGGATTTGTTGCTAAAATATCGGTATTAAACCCGAAACTCCCGGCGGATGGCCAGTGACCCAAGGAAAGGAAAGAATCGGTTACATTTTTCATATGCTCTCCTCTTATAGATAGGACTAACAAAGAACAGAGTTCTTTTTGTATCACTTCGTCGTCCCTTTTTTGATCGATTTCTTTTTATTATATAAATTTTATTTCCATTTTTTTTTTTTTTAATGGGAGTAGATTAAATCTAGTAATTTAATTTGATAGTTTTGAAATTTCTTACTTGAAGTTTCCAATCCAATAAAATACTTATTAGGTTAAGTCTTGGATCTCATGTCAATTGTGAAATATCTCGTTTGTTGAAACGATTCCTAAAAAAAGTAAAAAAAAGGTTTCCATTGTACTAAACTAAGTACGCGAAGGAAGAAAACGAGCGGATCCAGTAATTACTCATCCTCAAAACAGTCCTTCCTTTCCTGGAGTATTGTCTCAACAAATAAATAATTGTAGGAGTAAAGCGTTGATATAATTAGAAGAAGCAAACAGCAATTCTGAGTTAATAAAATAAGAAAAAAGTATAGCGAGTTAAATTAAAAAAATAAGAAAAAAGTATAGTATGTAAGGTACTTTTTTACATTTCTAGGATTAAACAAAAGGATTCGCAAACAAAAGCGCTAACGCCACGACCAGTCCATAAATTGTTAAAGCTTCCATAAAAGCTAGACTAAGCAATAAAGTACCTCGTATTTTACCCTCTGCTTCTGGTTGTCTCGCAATACCTTCTACAGCTTGGCCTGCAGCAGTACCTTGACCAACTCCAGGTCCAATAGAAGCAAGCCCTACGGCCAATCCAGCAGCAATAACGGAAGCGGCAGAAATCAGTGGATTCATGGTAAGTTCCTCGCACCAAAAAAAAAATGGTTAATGATACAATCAACCAATGAATTTTTACTTAATTTTTTTTTATCATTTTTTTTTTTCATTAAGATTTTATCATTAAGATCTATCTGATTAAGATCTATCGGGTCGAAATAACTAAAAACTCCGAATTGAAATGATAATATTACTGAATCGTCAGAACTATTTCGATATCTCATTTTGAGTTTCTACCCATAATGGAGTTTTTGTAAATACATATGTATACGGTTCTAGTTATTGCATTTCTTTGTTTCGAACCATTCTTTCATTCAATTCTTCTTTCCTTTCTTTTTTCTTCTAGATACTATCTTTGAGTTCATCTCTTTTTTGCATTTCATTCAATCCACAATCACAGACGAAACAGAAGGACTTATATTGGAACTATATAAATGCAGTGAACCGCAATCAAATCAATCAATAATATATATATATAGGGTATATAATAATATATATATTATTAGGAACAGTCCTATATAACTAGTAAATATCTAATATCACATATACATTTGTTTCTTCCATAACGTAAACCACCCACATTTTATATTGAATCGGATTCTAGAATCATTCCTAGAAACAGACACAGGGGCTAGACTTATAGAGATTACATACATCTAGTGTGACCCCCCCCAACCCATCTTTTTTTTTACAATTCCACCGTCTATCTTTTTTCCTACGACTCTAGGTCGTATATTCATATATATTTGTATTTGTATCTATTATGTTCCCCAACCAAGTGGATTATCTTGAATCATGCATGAATTGGGATAAGCTTAAAAAAGACTATTTCGAAAACTAGTCAATGATGACCCTCCATGGATTCACCTATATAAGCCGCGGCTAACGTTGCAAAAATAAGAGCTTGAATACCACTTGTAAATAATCCAAGAAGCATAACAGGTATAGGAACTACTGAAGGGACTAAAGAAACAAGAACAACAACTACTAATTCATCAGCCAATATATTTCCGAAAAGTCGAAAACTAAGAGATAAAGGTTTTGTGAAATCTTCTAGGATGTTAATTGGTAAAAGTATTGGGGTTGGTTGAATGTATTTACCGAAATAACCCAATCCTTTTTTGGTAAGACCCGCATAAAAATATGCCGCTGACGTGGGTAAAGCTAAAGCAACAGTAGTATTTATATCATTCGTAGGCGCAGCTAACTCCCCATGAGGTAATTGTATGATTTTCCAAGGTAAAAGAGCACCTGACCAGTTAGAAACAAAAATAAATAAGAACATAGTTCCAATAAAGGGAACCCAAGGACCATATTCTTCTCCAATCTGAGTTTTGCTCAAATCTCGAATAAATTCAAGGACATATTCGAAGAAATTCTGACCGTCGGTCGGAATGGTTTGTGGATTCCGAACAGCTATGATGACTGAACCTAATAAGATAGCAATTACGACCCAAGAAGTGATAAGTACTTGGGCATGGATTTGTAAACCTCCTATTTGCCAATAGAAATGTTGGCCTACTTCTACACCCGATATATCGTATAACCCTTTGAGTGTTTTAATTGAACATGGTATAACATTCATATTGTCCTCTGACAGAAATTGAACTTCAAAAAAGAAATTATTTTGATTCAACCATCTATTTCTCAACTCACTAACTTGAATCATTAATCGTATATTTTATTTACGATACCAAGAAATTACATAACATCATAACATAATATCAATATCCCCAGTACTTTTTTTATCTCTTTTTAAAAATTCAAAAATAGTAACCGATCCAATAAATCTATGGAGTTGCCAAATAATTAAATAATCTTATTATTCTTAATATTATTCTTAATGATAATCAACGATTTCTTATATAACTAGAACGACCCTCACAAATTGCAGATACTAATTTGTTAAGAATCAATCGGATTGAAGCTATAGCGTCATCGTTTGCTGGAATCGAAATATCTGCGAGATCTGGGTCACAATTTGTATCGATTAAACAAATTGTCGGAATCCCCAAAATGACACATTCTCGAAGAGCCGTATATTCTTCTTGCTGATCAACGATGATCACAATATCAGGCAACCCCGCCATATATTTGATCCCACCGAGATATGTTTGCAAGGTAGATAATTTTCTCTTCAACATTGCAGCATCTCTTTTGGAGAGACAGTTGAGTTTCCCCATCTTTTGTTCTGCTCTTAAGTCCCTGAACTTGTGAAGTCTCGTTTCCGTAGTGGACCAATTCGTTAACATACCACCAAGCCATTTTTTATTAACATAATGACACCGAGCCCTTATTGCAGCCGATGCTACTGAATCCGCTGCTTTATTTTTTGTACCTACGATTAAGAAGTTTTTTCCCCTACTTGCTGCATCAAAAACTAAATCACAGGTTTCTGATAAAAAACGAGCAGTTCTAGTGAGATTTGTAATATGAATACCTTTACGCTTTGCAGAGATGTAAGGGGCCATTCTAGGATTCCATTTCTTAGTACCATGACCAAAATGAACTCCTGCTTCCATCATCTCTTCCAAATTGATGTTCCAATATCTTCTTGTCATTTTTCCCCAGACTTCCTTTTTTTAACAAAGAGACGAGTTACCCTGAAATAAATAATTGTTCCTATGGAACCTTCTACGGGGGATTGACCGTTGATACACGACCCAAACCATTAATTTCTTTTAATTACTTATTTTTTACCAAATCAATAATCGGACCAGATAATTGAAAGATAGTTAAAGTGAAAGGAAAGAATCTGCTCTTAGGAATCATTAAATCGTGTAAATGATTGTTCTGATGTCTCATGGAAATTTGTCTCATGGAAATTGTTTTGGACGTAAGAACAAAATAATTCTCTATGGTGTAACAAAATATCTCTTATTTCCAACTCGAATAGATTCTTTCTTTTGATTTCCAAATGAATGTTCTTGTCTTGCCTTGAAGGGTGTACTAATTTTTGGAATCCGGTACCAACAGGTATAATCCCTCCCAGAACAACGTTCTCTTTCAGGCCTTTCAACCAATCAATACGACCTCGTAGAGCAGCTTTTGCTAAAACTCGAGCGGTTTCTTGAAAACTTGCTTCGGATATGAAACTTTGAGTATTTAGAGATGCCCTCGTTATTCCCAATAAGATTGCCCGATAACAGATCGCTTCGTCCAAAGCACGCCCTGCTCGTTCCGCTCGCAAAAAGCCGATTAATTCTCCAGGTAAAAAAACATTAGACATTCCATCTTCTGAAACCAACACTTTTGATGTTACTTGACGTACAATAATTTCTATATGTCTATTATGGATCTGTACCCCCTGGGATCGATAAACCTTTTGGATCTTATTAACCAAAGAGATACGACTTTGGGCTATGGTTAGCTCAGCTCCAATCAAGAATCCCCAGGGAATTCCAAGAATTCTTTGTATACGTTCGTTCCAACCTTCAACTCTCCTTTCTAGGTTCATCGATATTGAATCAATCGAACGCACTTCTAAGATTTGTTCCACTTTTGGAAGACCTTGCGTTATGTCACCAGATCTCGATTTTTCATATACAAATGTAACTAATGTATCTCCTTCGTAAAGGATTTCTCCATAATGGCTATGAACAGTTGCTCCTGGAGTGGCCAAATAGGGTTTAGCCGATCTTATAACTAAGGAGTCAACATGAACAATTAAAATTTGACCAGATTTTTTTACGTGTGATTCGTATTTGAATAGACATACATTTTCACAAATAAATTGTCCAAGGCTAATTATTGTAGATGTCTCTTCACAATAATCGTGATGGAGAAAGCACCAATTCAAATGGAATGGATTCAAAATTATGTTACCGCAGGGATCGGGATTATAAATCCTCCTATTTTCATCTATTAAACAGTATTTAAGTACTTGGAAAGTCTGTTTAAAATTGTCAAGTAGCAAATATTTCTTTAACAAGATATGATTATGAGTTATTAAATAGTAAGATGAAAAAAAATTCGCTATTTTAGGGACAATAGTCCCTAAGGGACCCAGCAAATCCCTAATTTGGATTATGGGATCTGATTCTTTTGTCACATTGTTATATTTCGAGCCATTGAATGGACCAATTCGAGAACAATTGGATGATGACAAAATTATCAAAGATTGGCATTCCTTATTTCGATTCAACAACGTACCAATACCAATAGTTCCTTGATGTTGGGTAAGTGATTGAATCTTCGCCTTGGAATAAAAAGGATTGATATTGGTGCGATCTAATCCATTATCGGAAATCAATACAGAACTTGCCCTATCATACCTTTTTCCGGTATACGAAATAGTGGACTTGACTAACTCAATTCTTATGAAATCGCGAATCAGATCATTTGTCCTTACCTCAACAAAGGAAGCATGAACCTCTTCTATAGAACCATTTTTTTCTTGGTCCCAATTCAATACTAAGCAAGTCCGAACTAATTGAATACTTGTGTGATAAATTCCTCGAATTGACTTGCCATTTCCATAAAGGATATAATTGACAACTCTAAGTTGGACATTATCCTTTTCCTGCAAGAGATCCCGAGGGAAAAGTGTTGCTAAATTTATCCCATCAGCTATTTCATATGTGACTACGGACCGAACCGAAACAAAATACTTTTTCTTGGTGGGTGTGATCCGTTGGACGTAGATCCAATTTTTCAATTTTTTTGATTTCTTAGAATTTTTTTTTTTCGTCTCTGGTGGTATCAAAATGCCGCTGTGCCTGGATATCTTATCTGTTTCTCCAGGAAAATAAATATCTCCAGAAAAGATTTTCAGTTCAATATTTTTTTTTTTTCTCTCCACTCGGACTAATCCGCCTACCCCGCTTCTTGTATTTAAAGCGAGTTGTGTATCTACTCCAATGATACTATTGTCACGGACCATTATGAACGAGGATCCGGGTAAGATATGCACTTCTTCGAGAATAAAAAAAAACCGATCTACCTTCTGGTATTTCAGACTAAATTCTTTTGCTCCTCGATACTCAATCAAATCCTCTTTTTTTATGATTGAATCTACCTCTATGGTCCCATATTTAGTAATTCCTGAACTATTTCTTCTGTATCGTGGATCATCAAAATAAGCAAGAATACTATTTCTACGTAAAATACCATTTATGGGTATTTCAATCGAAATACCAAAACAGGGCATTAGTTCTTTATCTCGTTCTTGATCATATTGTAATGGGATAATGAATCTATTTCTTCGTTTTTTCGCCAAGAAATCAGAATTTTCTTGGAGAATAGAAGGATATATGAAATTCCAATAACCATTGGATATGATTCGATCAGGTCTTGAATAGTCAAGAATTTCCCTATCTTTTTTACCAGAAGTATCCAACAATTTATGTCTTACTCGATGATTAGTCATTGAGAGGTCAAAGATATATCTTTCTTCAAAAGAAAAAGAATGAACATTTGTTTGATCTTGATCTTTGTGGAGCGAAAAAGACACTATACTGGATCCGCGCGGACCTCCTGCTAATATCCATA